AAGAACCATGGAGAGCGACAAAAGTCCACAGACCGCCTAATTGACACCAACGAGTAAAATCCCCTTGTGCTTCTGGACCCCATAGTAGCAACAAAGAATGTGCTAAACTATTGGCAGGCGTGGAAACTGCCGCGGTTAAGAAATTGCAACCTTCCAAATAGGAACTGGCCAATCCATGAGTATACCAAGAAGTTACAAAAGTTGTCCCTGTAAACCAACCCCCTAAAGCGAAATAAGCACAAGGAAAGAGCAATAGGCCGGACCATCCTACAAAAACGAAACGGTCCCTTCGTAACCAGTCATCCATAATATCAAATAGATCATTTTCTTCTTTAGTAACTCTACCAAGGGCTATAGTCATAGTGATCCTCCTATTCAATTACTTCAACCATTTCCGAGCACCTCATATCACTTCCAAGGCATACGATAGATTATCTGTGGACGATTTATTTCTCGTTCAATGCCCTTTCCCAATGGTCTCGAAGATACAATTTTATCTATGGGGTCACAACTGAGGTAAATTCATGGATTTATCATGAATTTGATTCAATTAGTTCTTATACTATAGAAATAAACATTTGAATTCAGCATTACTCCATGACTCCTATTTCAAAGTCTATCTTTTAAGGGAAAAATGAAAATAAAAGCAACCCCCCTTTTCCCATTCGTTCTCTATTGCATTAGTGGAAGAACAAAAATAGGATTAGGATTCGGAAAAAAAGAAAGATATTGAAAAATCGATTTTCGAAATAAATTTTTATGTGTAGCGGAAAGGAATTGCGATTTATTCTTATTCCTATAGAACATCCAGTAACAAGAAAAGAATATGAAATCGTAAATAGCGAAAAATTCTTGCCTTGCGTGGTCTAAGTCTAAGGAAATACAAAAAATCCGCTTATACAATTTCATCTACATCGAATTTATATATCAGAATAGCGGATAGAGACATCATTCAAGGAGTCAGATCTACTTACTTTATCTTTCTTTCCCATTTTATGTGGGTTTGATAAGAACACTTTTTGCTTTGTTGATAAATAATCGAAAAAAGAGTTTTTGATTTTTTATATAACCCCCTTTTTTTATTATAACAAGCCCTATATAGAAATGACCCTATTTATAGAAATGCCCCCTGAAGATAAAATCTATCTAATTGTCTCTCAACCAATATCGAATTTTAGAAAGAAAAAGCAAGAGCTTTCTATTTTTTTTTTATTAACATTAATAAAAAAGAATAGAAGAAAAATGGAATTGGCAATATAATTTTTATGGACTTTTGAAAGAAAAAGAAAGGATTTTTTGCAATCGTTATTTTCCGCCTCTGTCATATCACGGAAAACTTTCGATTTGGAACGGGGAGAGATGGCTGAGTGGACTAAAGCGGCGGATTGCTAATCCGTTGTACAATTTTTTTGTACCGAGGGTTCGAATCCCTCTCTTTCCGCCCCCTCGGATCATTTGGGACTTTCGAATTGGAAGGAATTCTGACCCCCGGATTTTCTCATAGATAAATGTACGAAACAAATCCAATTTGTAAGAAAAAATTTCGAAAAATTTTGGATTTTTACTCCTCACGCCCAGGATTACGTCCTGGGTCATTAGATAAGAATCCAAAGATAAAGAGGGAAACAAAGAATATCACTATTGTGTAAACAAAAAGTTTGAGAGTAAGCATTACATAATCTCCAAGATTTTCTTTTTAAGGAATAGATTACCCGTTTTTCCTTACCACACAGATCCACTAGGATGGGTTTTGTTTATTTTGACACCTAAAAATGCAAAAATCAATTCTTGAAAAAAATTGCAAGAATTCCTTTCTAATAAGGACTTTTATTCTCTCGTTACCAAAAAATACTGGTCATATCAATATCAATAACAAAGGTATTGTGGGTACCTAAGGGTACCCCCTCAACGTGGGGGCAGGGCGTGGAAAAGCAGATCAAAATTCATTGCTGCAGCTATTCATTCAATATAAAATAAAAGAATTTGAATTTGAGAATCAAAGGTTCATAATATAAGACTTATCGGCTCTTATCCATTTTTCGAATTTTTTTGGAATGAATACATCATTCAATTTGGCAGACCAGACAGAGTAGTAAAGATTTCATCGAAAACTTACAGCAGCTTGCCAAACAAAGGCTAATAGAAAAAAGAGTAGAGGTATGACAGGCATAACATCCACGATTGGGTTAAAAATGGCATAAGCTTCGGGCAATTTGGCGAAGAAAAAACTAGTCGGATAAAGAACAGAATTAAAACAGATACAGGTTAAACTAAGTATATTAGGCATAACAAGCATTTCGTTCTTGTAGATTAGATAATTTGAGATAATTTGATTTTGATTGAGTTATTTTTTCTAAGGGAAAAAGGAAAAAGGCGGATTAAAAATCCTTTTTTCTTCGTCGGACTTTCCCAAACGCAAAATACCTCCTTGTATTCGCATTCTCAAATGAGAAGAGAATGGAAGAAATTCGACTTTCATATAATATCTTAATAGAATTCCATGTAATGATCAATGAATTTTTTGGATTCTATATTATCCGCATGTGTAGAATCCTAGCAAGAAAAAATCCCCTATTTTTTATGTAATTGAAGTGGGATTGACGAATAACAAATACTCATATTACTGTTTATTAGTGTCGAATAAAAGAAATGGGGCGTGGCCAAGTGGTAAGGCAGCGGGTTTTGGTCCCGTTACTCGGAGGTTCGAATCCTTCCGTCCCAAAATCTTTCTGATGAAACGAAAGATGAGATCGTATTGTACCCCCCACGAGACAAAAATTTGTTAAAGAGAATAACTATCTCTTATGAACTCTTAGATTTATTTCTAAGAATTCATTTTCTTTCTCATAAAGCGTAATCAAGTGTCAAATTCAGTCAAATTGAATATCCTTATTTTCATGAATAATTTTGGTGTATCAGTTACATTCAGGATATGCCCGTACTACTCATTACTCATATGTGTTTTGCCATTACTCATATGTGTTTTGTCATTACTCATATGTGTTTTGAAATTCGAACTTCTTAGATAAACTTTATGTTCCATATCTATGAAATGGAATTCTTACATGATGCATTCGGCATCCAATGTGAAAGAAGAATCTCTCCAGTTCTTTAGAACTAAAGTAAGTAAATAAAAAGAAAATAAAGGGGGTACCCTAATTCTATATTTCATGGTCAGATTAAAGAGTAGGAAGTTTTTAATTTCAGCACAGGTCTTAAAACTTTTGACCAAGGTCGGCGTGGGAAAAAAGAAAAAAGGATTTCTATTCTATGGATATGGACTCGATTTTTGTATTTTAGATATTATCTGATTTGCAAATATCCATTTGTAAATCAATGGAATGTGAGAATTAAAGAGAAATTCATATATTCTGTCTACTCGATAATCGAATTGATTGCAAAATTTTGCCAATTTGACGTAAAATACTGTATAAAAAACGAGACATATGTATCTATGATATAGATATATATTTTTTTTATTTAGTAAAAAGCGTCCTTCTTTGATTACGCGAAAACGATCTCGATCTGTGATTCTTTAAATATCCATGATAATAAATCCCAGTAAGGATAAGGTAAGAACTGTTCGTTGTATAGAATGGATTCCCAAAATTATACTTCTCTGATTTTGGATTCGGAGTTGCTTCTTTTCTTTTAGGTAAAAGAAAGAATACTATAAGTAAAAGTAAAGGCCTTAATTTGAATTCAGACGAAATGCTTTTTTTTACTTCATTTTTTTCTTTCTTTTGGTACTCGAGTCGAAGAAGTACGAAAATTCTATAACTCTACCAAAAAACTTTCAACCTATTCATTGGAATAGTTTATTTAGTTAATAGTTAATTGCTTTTGTTACGGGAGTAGAAATATATTGCTAGTATGAAATATATTGCTAATATATAGTAATTAAATTAATTAAACTTTTTTGGAGGTTGATAATTTATTTGTTGGCGAAAAGTCGATCCTTCTCGTTTTAGGATTGATCATCCCGAGTACTCTATTGAGGATGGAAATTCACTAAGAAATAAGTCTTAAGCAAACTTGTTTATTCGTCTTTTTCGAACTATGTTTCATTCATATGATATAATATGGGTTTAAATAAATTGGATCCTTGCTGAGTCTTTCCCGATAAATACTTATTTCTTTTATTCATATTTCTCCATAGATAGCAAGTTTGAATTAGTATACAAAATACTAAACAAAACCAATGACTATTCATGATTCCATCCATATTGGATCAATTCCCTATACCACTTTGCAATGAAATTAGAGGAATGTTATGGTAAAACTTCGTTTAAAACGATGTGGTAGAAAGCAACGTGCGACTTGAAGGACATGATCGATTGTGGATTTTGCTATCCATCATTTTCCATAGTAATGAAGATGCTCTTGACTCGACATAGTTTGTTCTATTCTTCCCGAACCGAATTTGCGCTGGGTTGTTTATAAGTAAATAGTACATGATGGAGCTCGAGAGGACAGAATTGATTTTTTATCAAGGGAGAGAATCTAGGGTTAGTGAAAACTAATAAATTAGACCAACTTTGTCAGTCTATCCTTAATATAGAAATCGAAAGGTTAAAATAAGGAGAAAGTCCAATTTAGGAAGATTGGTAAAACTATTTCGATTAAAAGTCTATCAGAATCAATCGTTCATATTCGATTTCTATTTCTATAGAAGATTCTATTTCTATAGATATTTCTATAGAAGAGGGAAATGTTTTTTTTTATAGAAGGAAATAAGAAAAAAGGGTATGTTGCTACTCTTTTGAAAGAAAAAAGAATATGAATTCCCGAAGTAATGTCTAAACCCAAGGATTTCACAAATTAAAGATAAAGGATTCCGGAACAAGTAAACACGATTTTCAATTGTCTCAACATCAACAATAGAATTGGATCAGAATAGGGAATAAAAGTCAATTCGTTCGAGAATCGATTCGTTCGAGATGAGACAAAGAAAAGAGTTTAAAGACGACTCAAAAAATTTCGAAGGATTTTTTCCTTTGAACTCTGTCAGTCAAAATTACCCAACTTGAGTCACGAGTATAAATGAAATTTCTTTTTTCTGTATAGTCTAATGTCTATCTACTTGTATTATAGACAGAAATTCCAATCATTTTTCTCGAGCCGTATGAGGAGAAAACCTCCTATACGTTTCTAGGGGGGGCATTGTTTATCTACATCTATCCCAATAAGCTGTCTATCGAATCGTTGCAATTGATGTTCGATCTCGAAGAGAAGGAAGAGATCTTCGAAAAGTAGGTTTTTATGATCCGATAAAGAATCAAACTTGTTTAAATGTTCCAGCTATTCTCTATTTCCTTGAAAAGGGTGCTCAACCTACAAGAACTGTTTATGATATTTTAAGGAAGGCAGAATTCTTTAAAGATAAAGAAAGAACTTTGAGTTAATTGAAAAACTAAATGAATAAAAAAGTAATAGGGAGTCACTAGTATCTATCGTTGTCTAATTATTTCATTTAGACATAATTTGCCTCTTTCTTATTCCTATTTTTGACTTGATTTATGTCGTGCCAATCCAACATAAGTCCTTATTTTATTTATTTATTTTTCTATCTAATTTGTTTTCTTACCATTGTATTTCCATTGACAAAGGTCTATTGAACGAATAGAATTTGTAGATAAATGGGTCTCTTTATCCTCGCCCCATACTTTATTTATCCTCACTCCATATTAGGTTTTTCTGCCTACACTTCGCGCAAATGATAGGGTTGCCCCTCTTGCATGTACTCTCATACAAAAGATTTTTTTTTAAAGAAAAAAAAAAAAGAAAGAAATTGCTAAAAAAATGACAACTTTGCCATCGCGATTGAGGCCGATGTTTTTTCACCTCACCTTATTGAAATTTAACCGGATTTGTTCATTTTGGTATTTGAGTGTTTCTAATTGGTCATAAAATCTTTCTTTTGATGTCTTGCTAGTTCAATGTTTTGACAGGGGCGTGCAGTGTGATTCTATTGATTTTTGGATTTCGATTATATCTAATATCCTATTTTATCTGGGTTGCTAACTCAACGGTAGAGTACTCGGCTTTTAAGTGCGACTATGATTTTTTACACATTTGGATGAAGCAAGAAATTCGTCCAGACTATTGGTAGAGTCTAGAAGACCACGACTGATCCTCAAGGGTAATGAATGGAAAAAACAGCATGTCGTAATAAAATCAATTTCTTATTTTTGATTTTTGAAAGGGAACAAAAAAATTCTTATTTTCTGGGTCTAGTGAATAAATGGATAGAGCCTGGCTCCAATTCTAGTAAAATAAAAAGCAACGAGCTTAAATTCTTAATTGGAATGACTCCCCTATCTAATTAGACGTTAAAAATAGATTAGTGCCTGATGCGGGGAAAGGGTGGGTTTTCCTATGAGTGGACCCTTTTTTTCTTTTTTTAGAAATCCTAATTATTCTTGATTATGGGTTGGATTGAAGGGGGATATTATGGATTGAATGTGTAAAAGAAACAGTATATTGATAAAGAGAATGTATTCCAAAGTCAAAAGAGCGATTGGCTTGCAAAAATAAAAGATTTTTTATCTTTTGTAATTAGAACAAGCATAAACTAATTGGATAGAAAAGGAGCAGAAAAAGATCCGCGGATTAGACTCTCTTTCTTTTCTTTCCGGGGTATGTATTAAAAAATGCAAAATACAATACCCTGTTCTGACCATATTGCACTATGTATCATCATTTGATAAACCGAGAAATGCTTCTTTTCTCTGATTAAAGAAATGAAATTCGAAAAATTCGAAGGTTATTTAGAAAAACAGAAGTCTCGTCAACAATACTTCGTCTACCCACTTCTCTTTCAGGAGTATATTTATGCATTTGCTCATGATCATGGTTTAAATGGTTCCGAACCCGTGGAAATTCTTGGTCGTAATAACAAGAAATTTAGTTCAGTACTTGTGAAACGTTTAATTATTCGAATGTATCAACAGAATTTTTGGATTAATTCGGTTAATCATCCTAACCAAAATCGATTTATTGATCACAACAATTATTTTTATTCTCAGTTTTATTCTCAGGTTATATCTGAGGGGTTTGCGATTGTTGTGGAAATTCCATTCTCGCTACGAGGACTATCTTGTCCGGAAGAAAAAGAAATACCAAAGTTTCAGAATTTACGATCTATTCATTCAATATTTCCCTTTTTAGAAGACAAATTTTTGCATCTACATTATATATTACATATAGAAATACCTTGTCCTATCCATTTGGAAATCTTGGTTCAACTCCTTCAATGCCGGATCCAAGATGTTCCATCTTTGCATTTATTGCGATTCTTTCTCAACTACTATTCTAATTGGAATAGTCTCATTACTTCAATGAAATCTATTTTTCTTTTGAAAAAAGAAAATAAAAGACTATTTCGATTCTTATATAATTCTTATGTATCAGAATGTGAATTTTTCTTCTTTTTTCTTCGTAAACAATCTTCTTGCTTACGATTAACATCTTCTGGAACCTTTCTTGAACGAATCCACT